GCACTTCTAACACCTGTTCCACTTTTGGAAGACCTTGCGTTATATCACCAGATCTTGATTTTTCATATATAAATGTAACTAATGTATCTCCTTCGTAAAGGATTTCCCCATAATGTCCATGAACGGTTGCTCCTGGAGTAGCCAAATAAGGCTTAGCTGATCGTATTACCACAGAGTCAACTTGAAGAATTAGAACTTGACCTGATTTTAAATGCGGTCCTTTTTTGGCTATACATACATTTTCACAAAGAAACTGCCCAAGACTAACGATTGCAGATGTCTCTTCACAATAATTATAATGGAGAAAATACCAATTCAAATTGAATGGATTCAAAATGATGTTACTACATGAATAGGGATTATAAATTTTACCATTTTCATCCAGTAAATAATATTTAAGTATTTGAAAAATCTGTTTTAAATTGTGAAGTTGCAAATAGTTAGTTATCAAGATCTGATTATGGGTTATTAAATGGGAAAATAAATCAAAATGATAAATTGGAAAGCCTGTTCCTAAGGGGCCCAACGAATTCCTAATTGGAATTAGGGGGTCCTTTTTGATTGATTCTTTTATCACATTGGGAGATTTTACATCGTTGAATGGGCCTATTCGAGAACAATTGGATGATGACAAAATTATCAAAGATTGAGATTCCTTATTTCGATTCAACAACGTATGAATAGTTCCTTGATTTGGATTAAGGGATTCTTGAATCTTTGCCTTGGAATAGGAATAAATGGAAGAAAAAGGATTGACATTAGCACGATCTGATCCATTCTTAGAGATCAATCCTGAACCCGACAGATCGTTCCTTTTTTCGGTATACGAAATAGGTGATTTCGCTAAGTCGATTCTTAGAAAATCTCTAATCAAACCATTTGTCCTTATTTCAACAAAGGAAGCACAGGCCTTTTCAATCTTTTTGTCTTGGTCCCAATTCAACACTAAACAAGTCCGAACTAATTGAATACTTGTGTCCCAAATTTCAAGAATTGGGTCGTAATAAAGGATATAATTGACAACTCGAAGTTGTAGATTATCACTTTCCTGCAAGAGATCCGGCGGGAAAAGTCTTCCTAAATTTATACCATCCGTTTTTTTATATGGGACTACAGGTTGAACCAAAACAAAATACTTTTTTTCATACCTGGAAAGTTTCATTCGTTGGATATAGAGCCAATTTTTCAATTTTTTGTATTCTTTGGAATTTTGTTTTCCCCCTCCTGGTGGTATCAATCTGAATGCCTTATTTGTCTTTCCAGGAAAATGGATATCTCCAGAAAAGATTATCAGTTTAATTTTTTCTGCTTTTTTCTTCACTCGGACCAATCCGGCTACCCGACTTCTTCTATTTAAAGTGATTTGTGTATCTACCCCAATAATACTATTGTGCCGTACCATTATGGAAGAAGATTCGGCCAAAATGTGGACTTCTACGGGAATAAAAAAAAAAGGATTTACTTCCTTTTGGTATTTTGGCCAAAATACCTTGACTCCTCGATACTCAATCAAATCCTCTTCCTTGACGATTGAATTCAGTTCTCTAGTCTCATATTTAGTAAGTCCCGAGCTCTTTCTTATATACCGAGGATCATCGAAATAAGCAAGAATACTATTTCTACGGAGAATACCATTTCTGGGGATTTCAATTGAGATACCTGAAGAAGGTATTAGTTGTTTCTCGCCTTCTTGAATCGAGTCGAGTGGGATGATGACTCTATTTCTTCGCCTCTTTGCCAATAAATCAGAATTCCCGTCGAGAATGGCCGGATATCTGAGATTACAACGACCAGTACATGTCATTCGATTAAGTTCTGAATAATCAGGAATTCTATCTCCTTTTTGATTTTTACCAGAAAAATACGAACTAAAAAATTTGTGTCTCCCTTGATTATTAGTTACTGAGGGGTTAGAAATATATCTTCGCTTAACAGAAAGAGAATAAGCGTTCATTTGATCTTGATCCTTGTGGATCGAACAGGGGCCTAGGCTGGATCTCCAGGGCTCCCCTAATAATATCCATAAATGACTTGTTTTTGGTAAGAGATGAATATTACCATATGTAAATTCAGGTGCATGGTACACATCAGTATTCCAGTGCATTTCGCCCTCTGAGTCAGAATAAATATGTTTTCGAACCTTCTCTTTCAAATTCAAAGTGGATGTTCTCGCGCGAATCTCAGCAATGACTTGTTCTGATTCTACATATTGATCGTTTTGAACTAAAAGAAAACTTTTGGGCGGAATACACACATTGTGTATAATATCTTCACTCTCAATAGTTACATACAAGTCTCTAGAACATAGAAAAGCAGGATGTCCATGACGTGTACGTGTCGGGTGAACCAAATCCTCATTGAATTTTATTTTTCCATTAGAGGGGGCTCGCACATGTTCTGCAGTACCCCCTGTGAATACTCCGCCGGTATGAAAAGTTCTTAATGTTAATTGAGTGCCTGGTTCTCCAATAGATTGACCTGCAATAATACCTACAGCTTCTCCCAATTCGACCAGGTCGTCATGAGCTGGACTCCGGCCATAACATAATTGACAAATCCAAGATGTACTCCTACAAGTAAAGGGGGTTCGAATAGAGATTGGTTGTGCTCTAAAAGTTATGAATCTATTGACAAGTCCAACCCCAATATCTTGATTTCTAGTAGCAATGCATCGCGAACCTATATATATATCATCTGCTAATACACGCCCAATCAATGTTTGGATAAAAATCCTGTCCGCCATCATTCCATTTCGAGGACTTACAGAAATACCTCGAAAGGTGCCACAATCTGTTCGACGTACAACAATGTGTTGAACTACTTCAACAAGTCTGCGCGTGAGATATCCTGCATCTGATGTTCGGATAGCGGTATCCACAACTCCCTTACGGGCTCCGTAGCAAGAAATAATATATTCTGTTAAAGAGAGTCCTTCGCGTAAATTGCTTTGAATGGGTAAATCAATCATTTGCCCTTGGGGATCCGACATTAATCCTCTCATACCTACTAATTGATGTACCTGAGATGCATTTCCTCTGGCTCCCGAAAAAGACATTATATGGACTGGATTAAAAGGATCGGTCATCCGAAAATTAGGATTCATTTCTTGTCGCAAATATTCACTTGTGGCATACCATATCTCGATGGATTGACGTAATTTTTCTACCGCGTGGACATTCCCATAATGATGGTGTTTTTCCAAAATAAAACTTTGTTGTTCAGCGTCTTGAACTAGCCATCTTTTCGAAGGTATTGTTAAAAGATCATCAATTCCTAATGAAATGGATGCGGCGGTAGCTTGTCGGAAACCCAGAGTCTTTACTTGATCTAGAATATGTGATGTATATCCTATTCCATAGTGATCAATAAATCGACTAATAAGTCGTTTCATGGCAGTTCCGTCTATCACTTTATTGTGAAAGACCTGAGTAGGCCGTTCTGCCATCAGTACCTCCATATTGCGCTGAGTAGAATTTGACAATGGGTTTGAGTCAGTGATTGGAAAACTTCCTTTTCTAGATCTTGATTCACATAGAAATTACGCAATTATAGTTCTAGTTAAACCGGCGAGACTCGAATTCTCCCCGGTAGCATAGAATTACAACAGCCCTGCCAAAATCCCTGTATGGCTTCTTCTATTTCTCGATAAAGAGAAATATGACCAAGAGTGGTTCGAATATATATATAAAGAATTTCTTTTTTTATACTTCTTACTATTAGATAGTGTCCATAAATCTCATAATAGGTCCCCAAGGATTCATAGTGAATTTCGATGGGAGCTTCTCTTGCAGCAATAACGCGTTGATCTAGTCGCCACCGCAGCCACAAAGGACTACCTAAATTGATTCGTTTTTGCCGATAAGCTCCAATTGCATCATAGGCATTACAAAAAAAGGGTTCTTTTTTTTTTGTATACTTATAGTTATTATCTTCATTTTGATAGTTTCTACGATTACATGGATTATACCTATTTACACAAATACCCCGGCGATTTCCACTCGTTAAAACATAGAGGCCACTAAGCATATCTTGAGTTGGTGCAGAAATGGGATCTCCAATAGTTGGAGACAAAAGATTCATATGAGAAAACATAAGTAAACGTGCCTCTGCTTGAGCCTCCAAAGATAAAGGTACATGAACAGCCATTTGATCCCCGTCAAAGTCTGCATTGAAGCCCTTACAAACTAATGGATGTAAACAAATAGCACGCCCTTCCACTAAAACGGGGAGGAATGCCTGTATGCCTAATCTATGCAGAGTAGGCGCTCTATTCAGCAATACAGGATGGTCATCCAGAATTTCCTGAAGTATTTCCCATACAATCGGTTTTTTTTTCCGAATTTGACTCTTAGCAACTCCTATGTTCGAAGCAAGATGTTTTCTAATTAGGTCACGAATTACAAATGCCTGGAAAAGTTCTATTGCTATTTCGCGAGGCAATCCACACCGATGTAATGAAAGTGAAGGGCCCACGACAATCACTGACCGCCCTGAATAATCGACCCGTTTCCCAAGCAGAGTCTCACGAACTCTTCCTTCTTTGCCTTCAATTACATCTGAAAGCGACTTGTAAACTCTATTATGATCATCCCTCATTGGTTGTCCGCAGATTCCATTATCAAGAAGTGCATCCACGGCTTCTTGTAGCAATTTTTCCTGAGATATTATTAATTCTTCTGGCGTAGCTATACTTGTTGTTAATAGATCTGTAAGAGTATTATTCCGATAGATAATTCTTCTATAGATTTCATTAATATCCGAGGTCACTAGTTTATCCTCATCTATATGATAGATTGGTCTCAACTCAGGAGGAAGAACTGGTAATAGACACAAAACCATCCATTTTGGTTCTATATTTGTTCGAATAAAATGCTTAGCCAATTCCATGCGTCTAAGCAAAAAATCTTTTCTTCTTCCAACTTTTCGATCTTCCCATTCATTCCCTGTGGGTTCCTCTTCCTCCAATTCTTTCCATTCTAACAATGAATAATCTATAATAA